AATCATATACTTTATTGAGATAGGAACCCCCCCTGAGAACCGTATATGAGAATTTCATCTCGTACGGCTCAAGCAGTAACACACAAATACTGGTTTTCAACAGATATGTAATAAAAAGTTCAAAACTTCTTAGCCACTTGATTCTATTTTGCCCGAAAATACGAAATAACAAAAAGACGGAATTTCTTCTTTGTGAAAGATAATACCAAATCAAGTTGGCTCATCCGTCTTTCTTTATGTTGATCGTTAAAGGAGTTTTGAATCTTCTCTTCCCTATTTTTTTTATTTGATCTGTTGTTTTTTTGTACGTAATGCAGATTTACTCTTGTTTTATTATTAATAGAATATACTATTAATAAAATAATAGAATAGGAATTCTCTTGTTGAGACCCCATGAATCAATTTAAACCTCAGATTCATACTAGAACCACGATGATATTGAATAAAGTCCCAAACTAAACTCAAAGGTTTTTTGAGTAAGAATCCTTTGATCATCACTTATTCAATAAATAGATGTAATAACTCAACAAAATCTATAGAAAGAGCTGTATTTCGGTGAAAATAAGTCTAAAGGAAGAAAAATCGTTTGATTTCGGAAATACCTATTTTTTTTTTAGTCCGGTCGCGAAGTGAGTATGAATCATAGTTCAAATATTTCTTTTTTTTATCTATTCTATATATTATATTCCGTGCTCAAGATACTAGAATAAATATCTGACGGGGTAGAATCGCCTTGGTAAAGATGACAGACTCATTCTCTGTATTATCAATAGGATCAATTATAACAAGTCACACACTCATATTCCGGAAATACCGAAACAAAGAAATTCCACGGTCGAACTACCGGAATGATCTAGAAATCCGAGTTTTAAGTAATTTTTTTTGATTGAAAATCTAGGACTTCCTTCATAATTCTTATAAACTTAACTCGCTGAAATTCCATCCAGTAAAACAGAAGAATTATAAATTTCCAAAATAATAGATAGGAATACCGCAAATAAAGCCATTGCCACCCCCATAAGGGGTGTAGTACCCCAGCCTGGAGCTACTTTACCATATTCCGAATTCAACGGTTTTAATAAATCCCCTATAATAGTTCGTCTTGGCCCAGATCTAGAACTACCCTCTACGGTTTGTGTAGCCATAAATCCTATTTTATTTAATTATTGGTTAAGATCTGTTGACTTTGTATACCATTCCGTTGTAGTTGTAAATAAACTATTAAACGATCTTATTGTAGATCCATTGTGATCTTAAAATTATCTAAAAATGGAAACAGCAACCCTAGTCACCATCTTCATATCTGGTTTACTTGTAAGCTTTACTGGATACGCTTTATATATCGCCTTTGGCCAACCTTCTCAACAACTAAGAGATCCATTCGAAGAACACGGGGACTAATTGAAGTAATGAGCCCCGCCAATATTGGCGGGGGCTCATTACTTCAATTAAGGTAATGAAAAATTATTTCATTTTTTTAGTCGGAACCTTAGGTGGTTCTCGAAAAAAGATAGCGAAAAAAATTATCCCTAACGTCGAGACTAAGAGGAATGTATAAACCAATGCTTCCATAGATTCGATTGTTATTTACAATTATAGCTTCCACATCTATTCCTATTCATTTGGGATCATTTACCGTATAAAGAAAGTGAAAGAGTAAAAAAAAAAGATGGTGATTCAAGTCAAAATTTATTCAGTACATTGTCTTTAGTACACTATATCAAATAAAACAAAAATATATAAGCGGAAGATAACCCAACAATGTTGTATCAGACTGCCTGTCTCCGTGTAGTTGGATCTCCAATTTTTTGGAATGTTCCAAATTCCACTTGAGCATCCAAATCTGGATCAATACCAGCAAAAACATCTCTGAACAAGGTTCTAGCACCATGCCAAATGTGTCCGAAAAAGAAGAGCAGAGCAAATGAGGCATGCCCAAAAGTGAACCAACCTCTTGGACTACTACGAAAAACACCATCGGATTTCAAAGTAGCCCGGTCTAATTCAAAAATTTCACCTAATTGGGCACGTCTAGCATATTTTTTCACAGTAGTGGGATCACTATAACTGACTCCATTGAGTTCGCCACCATAGAACTCAACAGTTACACCTACTTGTTCAACACTATATTTGGATTCCGCCCTTCTAAAAGGAACGTCGGCTCTAACAATTCCGTCTACATCTACCAAAACTACCGGGAATGTTTCAAAAAAGGTAGGCATACGACGTACAAAAAGCTCACGCCCTTCTTTATCTCTAAAGATGGGGTGTCCTAACCAGCCAACAGCTATTCCATCCCCGTTGTCCATTGAGCCTGCTCTAAATAATCCCCCTTTTGCTGGATTATTACCAATATAATCATAAAAAGCTAATTTTTCGGGAATTTTAGACCAAGCTTCTGATAAACTCAGATTTTCGGCCAGTCCAGCCCCAACTCTTCGATATATTTCTTGCTGGAAGTATCCCTGATCCCACTGATAACGAGTGGGGCCAAATAATTCGATTGGGGTAGTTGCTGAACCATACCACATAGTTCCGGCAACTACGAAAGCTGCAAAAAAAACAGCAGCGATACTACTGGAAAGTACAGTTTCAATATTTCCCATACGTAATCCTTTGTATAGACGTTGAGGTGGACGAACACTAAGATGGAATAGACCCGCTAATATGCCCAATGTACCCGCTGCAATATGATGAGAGGCTATTCCTCCCGGAACAAAAGGATCAAAACCTTCCACACCCCATGCTGGATTTATAGATTGTACTTTTCCGGTTAGTCCATAAGGATCGGACACCCATATTCCAGGACCATACAAGCCTGTTACATGAAATGCGCCAAAGCCAAAACAAGCCAATCCTGAGAGAAATAAATGAATTCCAAAGATTTTGGGCAAATCCAAAGAAGGTTTTCCCGTACGTTCATCACAGAATATTTCTAGGTCCCAATACACCCAATGCCAGATAGCTGCCAAAAAGCACAAGCCGGAAAACACAATATGTGCCCCTGCCACACCTTCATAACTCCAAATACCCGGATTCGTTATACTTCCCCCTGAAATACTCCAACCACCCCATGAATTGGTTATTCCTAAACGGGTCATGAAGGGTATAACAAACATACCTTGTCTCCACATTGGATCAAGAACGGGGTCAGAGGGATCAAAAACCGCTAATTCGTATAGAGCCATCGAGCCGGCCCAACCAGAAACTAGAGCTGTATGCATTATATGGACAGAAAGTAATCGACCGGGATCATTCAATACGACAGTATGAACACGATACCAAGGTAAACCCATGGAGATACCCCTTTATCAAAAAATAAATAAATAAACACTATGTAACTTTATCGCATTGGAAAAGACTATACTATGTACTTAACCTTTACAGTGGATTCTGTATTCGAAAGAATTAATATTTATTTTATTCCGTTCCCTTGAAAATAAGGGAACAATTCTGTTCAGTTTATAAGAACAAAGAGAAGCAGATCTATTCTATACTATACCCGATGAGTACGAATACGCAATGGAAGGGTTGGTCCCATTTTTGGGGAACGAATGCATAGAAACTTGTTTATCATTCGAACGATCGATCCTTTCATTAAAATTTTTCTTTATTCACTAAGTTTTCCCTTCTAATTTAGGGATAAAATAGAATAAACAGAAAAAAAAAGAAGGAAGATGAAGACAATAAACCCATTGCATTGTTACGTTTCTATATTAAAGTGAAGTATAGTGCTTGATTTTTTTGTTTAATTTAATGCCTATTGGTGTTCCAAAAGTACCTTTTCGGAGTCCTGGAGAGGAAGATGCGGTTTGGGTTGACGTATAGTGCGACTTGTCAGACATATTGGGTCATATGGGATTTACCCCGTTCTTTCCCCCGATCGAGATATCCTACGCTTCGCCCAAGAAATATTTACTGTTAATTATTTGTAGCGTGAAGTGCAATTAGATCAATTTATATTCGGGATCAACATTATCGATTAGAAGAATTTATGGTTGACTTAGACCGATAAAATATTCAGGCTTCGTTCAGAAAATACCAAATTGGTAATATATCTACAATTACCACTTGTATAATAGATGAACACAACGAATAGTTTGTGGGAAGGTAAGTAAAGCATGAAACGAATTGAAAAAAAAAAGAAGTGGTACTGAAATTATTTGTCCTATATGTACAAATGGAATTCGGACAGATCTTTACCCGGAGTAGAACATGAACCTAAAAGAATTGAAAAGGCCCATTAAGGAACAAGAAAACGACATTGTGATTTAAATCGTGATGAAACAATATATCAATGAGAGGTTAGTTTAATAAGTTCAGTAAATTCTTTTTTCTTATTTTATAGTTTTTATAGTTTTATAGTTTTTATATATAGTATAGGGCGGGGTCCAAAAAACCTTTTTTTTGAAGAAAAACAAATCCTTTCATTTCATTTTAAAACCTGTTACAAAAAAAAAGAAATGGAACTAGAATCGACACATTGATTCTTTATTTCGCAATTTTTTTTTTGAACCGTATGCATCCAAAGGTGCACGTACGGTTTCTGGGAGATAGAATTTTGTCCTAATCAACCGACTTCATCGAGAAAGATTACTTTTTTTGGGCCAAGAGGTTGATAATGAGATCTCAAATCAACTTGTTGGTCTCATGGTATATCTCAGTATAGAAGATGCTACTAGGGATCTTTATTTGTTTATAAACTCTCCCGGCGGATGGGTAATCCCAGGAATGGCCATTTATGATACTATGCAATTTGTGCCACCCGATGTGCATACAATATGCATGGGATTAGCCGCTTCGATGGGATCCTTAATTCTAGTCGGAGGAGAAATTACCAAACGCCTAGCATTCCCTCACGCTTGGCGCCAATGAGTTTGTTTTTTTGAAAAAAAAAGAAAGAAGACTATGCCTTCGCCATATCGAATATGAATTATAAGTAATAATAGCATGGCACTTTGAGTTCGATATGAATAAACCATTATTGTTTTTTCATAACATGAGGTTATGTATCGAGATAGTAATATGAAATAAAGGTTATTTTCGATTTAATCTTACGTATCGGGAGTACATTTCAGCGTCACATTATTCCTTATTAAAGAGTACAAAAATGAAAAAAAAAAACAATCATTTTCCCTATTTGATCGTATCATAAAGAAACTTTGGGATTGCTAAATCATAGACGAGATAAATAAATATAGAAAGCAACAGAGCCATCATAGTATTTTAGTACTCCGGCGAAAGGGAGTTCTTACTCCAACGAAAGGAAGGGTGGTAAATGGATCATTCAGCGATCTGGATCGGATGGATTATATTTCCCTCGTCCTTTAAGAGAAAAGGGGAAAATTCAATTCCATTGTATAGCCGTATGCAATGCACAAAAATGCCTGTACGGTTGTTCATTCTTCTTGTTATTTTTTATCCCTTATTTAGCCCAATCATGGGAAATAGAAGAACGTTCATACTGTTATATCAGTAACATCAGGGTTATGATTCACCAACCTGCTAGTTCTTTTTATGAGGCACAAGCAGGGGAATTTATCCTGGAAGCAGAAGAACTACTGAAACTTCGTGAAACACTCACAAAGGTTTATGTACAAAGAACGGGCAATCCCTTATGGGCTGTCTCCGAAGACATGGAAAGGGATGCTTTTATGTCAGCAACAGAAGCCCAAGCTTATGGCATTGTTGATCTTGTAGCGGTCGAAAATGAAAATACGAACGATTTTCCATGATTCCATTTCAAACCATAATTAGAATTTTCTTTGATTGGGCATTGAATAGAAATAAGAAATAATTCATAATCATCAACTATCATCCGGTTAAGATCGATCTAAACCAAGCTATTCTATAATTAATTCTATATATATGATATGCCAACTATTAAACAACTTATTAGAAATACAAGACAGAAAATAAGAAATGTCACGAAATCCCCCGCTCTTCGAGGATGTCCTCAGCGTCGAGGAACATGTACTAGGGTGTATGTGCGACTCGTTCAGATCATGAGCTCGAACAAATGAGACAATTTTTCTAGTATCAACGATCAATCAGTACCAATGAATAGGATAGATAGATTGGAAAAAGGCCATTTACTATCTAAAACTAAAAAGGAAGATCCATCATATTCCTTGTGTATAGAATTTTTGGTTTCCATTGGTGCAAATCCAATCAATTCGATTTGAGATGAGAAGCAATTATCCATTGGTAGCAAATGGTTATCCATTAAGCGGAGGAAATGCTATTGATTATGCTCTTATTCTTGAAAGAACGGACTAATAGGGCCAGCTACTTAGCCAACTTTCATAATTAAATACCGTTACTATATGGATAACTCTTATTGTGAAAAGATATATTACTGTATAATTGATGGGTAGAGCCAAAGGGTGTGAACTATACAAGTTCACAATAATATTTGATTAAATGATAGAAGGGGCTCCGGTGTATAGAAAGTACCTAACCGTTTAAGAAGTAACCATAGAAACGATGAAACTCACTATTTTTTTTAGTTTCGGCATAATTTCTTATTTCCAGGTCAAATGTCTGGAAGGAATAAAAAATCGTGGTTGGGAAGGTCATAGTAGCAAAAGCCATGGGAATTTCTTTTTTATATACTGGAATAATCCGCTTTGTTATTAATCGAACGGAGGAGGGAAAAAAGAATGACTGAATGAAGAGAAATCAATTAGTTATTCATTAAAGTTTAATTTGATTCAATGACCAGAGTTAGACGAGGATATACAGCTCGGAGACGTCGAATAAAAATTCGTTTATTTGCATCAACTTTTAGGGGGGCTCATTCAAGACTTACTCGAACAATTACTCAACAAAAAATGAGAGCCTTAGTTTCTTCTCATCGAGATAGAGACAGGCAAAAGAGGGATTTTCGTCGTTTGTGGATCACTCGTATAAATGCAGTAACTCGCGACAACGGGGTATTCCATAGTTATAATAAATTCATACACAATCTGTACAAGAGGCAATTGCTTCTTAACCGTAAAATACTTGCGCAAATAGCTATAGAGAATCAAAATTGTCTTTACATGATTTCGAATAAGATCTCTCAAATAAAAGAGATTATTTAGTAATATACAGGAATGATTGAAAAAAAAGTCCCCGGAGAATGAACTCCGGGAAGATAGAATGAAAATAAATTATAAGATACTTATAAGATAAGTATAAGTAGTAGGAATGAACGAAATCTTTCAATACAAGAATTCCTTTTTCTTAACAAAACAGCAATTTGATGCTTGAGAGTTTTGAGTCAATTGAGGGGTATGCCTATTTATTTCTGGTTCTAGGACCAGTAGTTCGAGGGATCGACTCGACTCTCTCAAATTGTTTCTCATTATTAAGAAAAGGTAACAAAGATAAAATACGAGCTTGTTTTATAGCAATAGTAATTAATCGTTGTTGCTTCAAGGTCAATCTATTGACACGTCTAGATAATATTTTTCCTTGTTCACTAATAAATCGACTAATTAAACTCATGTTTCTATAATTGATTTGATCCCCCGACCCAATTGGGGGCAAACGCCTACGAAAAGATCGCTTGGATTTACGAAAAGGTTGCTTGGATTTATCCATGGGTTATTTTTTTTATTCCTTATCTCGAAAATTCTATTTCTTTATTCATTTTAGATCCGACCGAATAGCATTTGATTATATATGTTGTTATAGTGTTGTATATATGTTAAGTTCTTCCTTTCCTCTTCCTGCTCCTTGGAAAGATCGTACACATGTTCCTTTCGATCTATTTCTTTATTTCTCCATGAATTGTATGTGTGCGACAATAGTGACAATATTTTCTTAATTCTAATCGATTAGGTGTATTGTGTCGACTCTTTTGAGTAATATATCTAGAAATACCCGGCAATTCTTTATTGATACCATTTCGGACACAACTGGCGCATTCCAAAATAACTCTGACTCTGACATCCTTACCCTTGGCCATGAACCTCCTTTGGATTTTGGATCGACTTAAATTCTTCTATTTTCGATCCGAACCGAAGAAGAAGAAAAGAATAAAAAAATCAATAGAAGTTACTAACTAGAAATTCAATTTCTAAAGATTTGGTTGTAAATAAATTAATATTAATTGAGTAATAATTAAGTAATACAATTGCTTTCGAACCAGCATCCTACTATCCTAATCTCAGTATTTCATTTAAGTATCTTTTTTCTCTCTTATAATTTTGTGTAGCCTGCCATAGAATATATCGGACTCACATTTCTATTTCTGTTCTCCAAAATTCAATCTTAGATCCACTGCATTTTTCTTAGGTTCAATACACTTTTTCTTTCCTATCCTAAGAATAAGAACTGAAAAAGAGGAGCGAAATTTGAGTCACGTGGAAATGTATTTTTCATTCTCCTTATTTCTTTACATATTAATAACTAGAATGAAAAAAAAGGGAATAATAAGGCATCCGGGAATAAACGATTAATTTCTATCAAGAGACCCGCCAAAGATCCAAACCATAGAGTAGTTAGTACAGGAACCGTGGAAAGATATGTTTTTATATTTCGCATTGAAAATCCTCCTTCTTTATTTTAGTGTAAAACATATATGATCAGATGCTGTAGTTCAAGATCATTTGTATTCAGTCTTATGTGAAATTCTTAACTAAAATGAATATGTACAATGAACGAACCAGTAGATGAGATTTTCCTATACCTAAAAGTCGGAACAGATGACCCCTTCTTCCGGAGCATTACCAATAATAAATATTCATTCTTTTTTTTATACGTTAGTTTCAGATATATATAATTCTTTTATTATATGAAAGAAAAATAAAAAAACGACAGAAAAATTGTATTGTATATTGTATATAGATAGAGGAGAAAATAACGATCTGGAAAATAAAACAAGGATTTTGTACAATGGCCGCTGTACAACAATTTTGAAAAGGGATGTAGCGCAGCTTGGTAGCGCGTTTGTTTTGGGTACAAAATGTCACGGGTTCAAATCCTGTCATCCCTACCTATTACTACTTCTATTCTATAGGAAGTAAGGAGGGATTAATTTAAATCGATTAAAATTTTATATAATTTTGAATTATTTCATACTATATGTATATGTATGCAAGGTGTATTGGAGTATGAAAAATTCTTTTCTTTACAGTCGTATATCCTATCATAAGAAAGCGCTCTTAGTTCAGTTCGGTAGAACGCGGGTCTCCAAAACCCGATGTCGTAGGTTCAAATCCTACAGAGCGTGATTTTGTTTATCTTATGTCGAATCACAATAAAATAACTTAATTTTTAAAAAGTTGAATTACAATTTGAATTTGACCTCCTCTTTGCAGGAGGTCAATCAAAAAAAGAAATATTACTCAATTAAAGGTCCAACTGATCACCGCGTCTATATTGTAAATATGCAGTTACAAATAATCCTGCCAAAGTAATAGGAATTAGACCTAAGACAATTCCAAATAGAAAAACTTCAATCATTTCGATTTTTTTGTTTTGAGGAGGTAAAAATAGAAGTAAGATCTATCTCTAAATATTAATCTGAATTATTCATGAATCTCAATGATGACAATTGATACGGAAAGGAATCATACAATACCCGCAATTCCGGAGAAATATTTATTTTTATGAATTGGTTATTCAATTCATTTCAAATAAGTTGTATCTTGTTCAAACTAATTAATAGAGCCGGGGTTATAGTTAAAGCAGCCAACAGAAAACCAAAATAACTAGTTATAGTAAGCATGAAAAAGCTAAATGAACTTAAAAACTATATTTTTTTTTTGCTACATACATTGATAAAACACTTACCTAAGTTTCTATTTTTTCCGAATCAACAGGTTCATTGTTCAATTCATGAGTTGGGTATAGTAATAAGAATTGTGTGTGTCGTGTAGCTTGATTACAAAATCAGATTATACGTAATAAAAAAGTAATTTTGGAATGAAAGAATTATATTGAAAAGAACTTCAATTTGGATTATTTCTATTCTTTTCAATATAATTAAATCCATTTTGTTTGGAGTAAA